CGTTACAAAATTTCGCTTTAGCCAATGATCCAAGCAGAGTAATAATAGGAACTAGTGTATCGAGTTTCCTCATAGCATTATCTATTAGAAATGCATTTTCTAACATCTGACTCCATACCACTGAAGGATTTAGTCCCACATTTGAAATATAGCCCAAAAAGTCAAGAGAACACTTGGATAATTGGTTTATATAGATCCTTTGTGGTTGTGACCACACATAAAAATGACATTGCCATAAATTGACAAGGTAATATTTCCACTTATTCATCAGAAGTGGCGTATCTTTTGAAACCAGAATAGATTTTCCTTGATATCTCACATAATGCATCAAAGGATCCTTGAAGACCCGTACGATAGCCGAAAAATAATTAGCAAACACTTTGACAAGATGTTCAATTTTTCCATAGAAATATATTCGCTCAAAAAGGACCCTATAAGATGTTAATAGTATATGAGAAGATTGGTTACGTAGAAAAAGGAAAATGGATTCGTATTCACATACATGAGAATTATATAGGAACAAGACTAATCTTCGATTTCTTTTTGAAAAAAAAGAAATCAAATTTTTTGGAGTACTAAGACTACAATACTCGTGAAAAAAAAACCGTAATAAATGCAAAGAGGAGGCGTCTTTCACCCAGGAGCGAAGGGTTTGAACTAAAATTTCCAGATGGAGGGGATAGGGTATTAATACATCTGACACATAATTTAAATGTGGGAATTTATCCTCTAAAAAAGGAAATATTGAATGAGTTGATCGTAAATTATAAGATTTTGCGATTTCTGCTTCTTCTAAAGAAGATACTAATCGTAGGAAAAATGGAATTTCTACAATGACTGCAAACCCTTCTGATAGCGTTTGAGAATACAAATTGTTGTTGTACCCCAAAAATTTATTTTTGTTACAATAATTAGTGAAAAAAAAATGATTCTGTTGATACATTCGAGTAATTAAATGTTTTACCATTAGTAAACCGGATTTTTTTTCATAACCAAAATTTTCCAATAAACTGGATCCGTTTAAAAAATGATCATGAGAAAATGCATAAATATACTCCCGAAAGATAAGTGGGTATAGGAAGTCACGTTGCCGAGATTTCTCAAGTTCTAAATATCCTTGAAATTCCTCCATTAAAAATTAGATTTGAACCGGGGATACTATAAATGGATTTATTGGGTTATCAAATGATACATAGTGCGATACAGTCAAAACAAGGTATTACAGTAAAAAAAGAATAAGAATAGATACCTCGTAAACAGGTAAGACTCATCAACGGACTCTCTTTTCTTTCTTTTTCCATCTAATAATGGTTTTCTATTTTAGGATAAAAAAGATGGTTAGAAATCCTTTATTTCTTCAACCCAATCGCTCTTTTGATTTTGGAAAAAAAAGATCGTTATCAATATACTGCTTCTTCTACACATTCCCCTCTACCCCATAATGTAGAATAACTAATAGTTAGGACTTATAGAAAAATGGATAATCCACTCATGAGAAAAGTCCTTCCCGCATCAAGCACTAATATAGTTTTAACGTCTAATTAGATTAGATCGGGTAATCATTCGAATTAAGAACACAAGCCCGTTACTTTTTAGTTCTCTATAATTGGAGCATATTAAGGCTCTATCCATTTATTCATTCGACCCGACTTTACTTTTTTTCCGCATCAAGAATTCAAACAAGGTTTGGACCAATCTGGTAAGGTAAAAATCTTACCAGGATTTTCCATTGATACGACATGCTGCTTTTTCCATTCATTCCTTTCAGGATCAGTCGCGGTCTTAAAAACTCTACCGATAGTATGGACGAATCCGTTACTTCATACAAATGTGTAAAAGATGCTAGCCGCACTTAAAAGCCGAGTACTCTACCATTGAGTTAGCAACCCCCAAAATATAAAAAAATTTTATGTGTAGATACAATCGGAATAAAAATAAAAAACGAAATTAAATTACACGACATAATCAAAATATTCCACTAAAAAAATATAAAAATTTCTAATTGATTATGAACATAAAAATGAACAGACCGGATCAAAATACAAGGATTTTTCAACTTGTATAACAGAAAACGCAATAAAAATAAAAAACGAAATTAAATTACACGACATAATCAAAATATTCCACTAAAAAAATATAAAAATTTCTAATTGATTATGAACATAAAAATGAACAGACCGGATCAAAATACAAGGATTTTTCAACTTGTATAACAGAAAACGCAATGAGACTATCGTGTGAGTGAAGTAAAAAAAGCCAAGGTCATGAAACGGAGATAACTAGCTCCATTTATGCACGATCGGATTATATTTGTTTGATACACTGTTGTCAATATGAATGTAAATAGTAAAAAAAAAGACTACAATGGAGAAAACAAAAGAATTTTATAATGAATAAAAAACAAATGGAAATAACAATTTGAATTGAATATATTTATTTTATATATAATTTTAGATTATATATAAATATATTTAATATAACTAGATAAAAAATATAATAAAAATAAAGATATAATAAATAAAAAGAAAATAATTAAAAAAACTACGGACTTGTATTGGATTGGCACTATAGAGATAATCAACATAGATAGAAATAAAAGATGTAGGCGAAAGAAGAAATTCAGGAATGAAGTAGAAAAAAAAAATATCGTATTTATTCAATCAATAAATATAAGTAGCTAAAAAAACTTAATCCCTTTTTTTATTTGTTCATAGAATTGCAACAAAACCACCCCATTGATGGGGTAATGTATAAATTTTTATTTATAGTATAGAACCCATTATTTCATTTAGTCACTTGATTGATCTTTTTTCTATTCATCTTAGCTTATCTCAATAAAATAAAAATTTATTTTTGTCGTTATAGAAGACGGAATTTTAGGGTAAGAAGTATAGTATGAATAGAACAAGAGAGGGGGGAAATAATAAAGAAAACGTTATCCAAAGCTATATACAAGTCATCCACACCCTCTTTTTTCTAGTTGATTAATGGAATTTCGGTTATTGATTAAGGTGAAGTTCCGTAAAAACACCCGCCTTCTTTAAAATATCATGAACAGTTCCTGTAGGTTGAGCGCCCTTTTCAAGGAAATATAGAATAGCAGGAACATTTAAATAGGTTTGATTCTTTATTGGATCATAAAAACCCACTTTACGAAGATCTCTTCCTTCTCTTCGGGATCGAACATCAATTGCAATGATTCGATAAACGACTCATCGGGATAGATGTTGATTAACAATACCCCCCCCAGAACCGTATAAGAAGTTTTCTCCTCGTACGGCTCGAGAAAATTATAAGTTATGTATAGAATTCTACTTAATGTCAAATAGATTCATAGATTATTAAATCAATTAGACTATGATTAAAATACTTTTTTCTTATTCTTTTGTTTATTTTTTATTATTTTTTGAAAAAATAATAAAAAACCCCATTCTTATTTGTAACCCCAAAACTCAAGTTGGGTAACTCTCACTCAAAGGAAAACTACTCTTAAGCTTAAGCATTTCATTTATTGAGCGGTCTCTAACCTTTTTTTCTGTCTCCTTTAGAATCCATTTTGATTCTTCAGTGTGATTTAGTTTAGTTATTGAGACAATTAAAAAAGGTTTTTCCTTGTTCGGGATCCTTTATCCTTGCCTTGAATCATTGGGTTTAGACATTACTTCGGTGATCTTTAATCGTTTCAAAATGGCAGCAACATACCATTCTTTGTGATTTCTTTTTATCAAGGAATCATATGAATAATTGATTCTTGCGTGATACACTTTTGATCAAATTTTACGTTTGAATTTGAAACTTGCTCGAATTGGATCCTTTCGATAAAAATATACTTACGAAGTTGTTTCAACTTATTGATTGACACTAACCCTAGATCTCTGCCCTTGCTAAATGAATCAGTACTTTCTACTCGAGCTCCATCATGTACTATAATTACATCAAAACCCTCCAAAAATGAGAGGTCTAGTGGAACAGAACAACCGATGTCGAGTCAAGAGCACCTTCATTCCTATATAATATAAAACGGTGGGTGTAAGAATCCACAGTGGATCATGTCCTTCAAGTCGCACGTTGCTTTCTACCACATCGTTTTAAACGAAGTTTTACCATAACCTCTAATTTCTTGGAACTCGTATGTAATTGATTCATTTATGGAATCATGTATAGTCATTGGTTTAGTTGGTCCATCGTAATCTATACTCTTATGAATGGGTAGTTTTTGAAAAAGTCTCAGCAATAATTCAATTTATTAAAATCCATATTTTATTGTATATATTGGATCAATAACATTTTTGTATATGAGTTCAATATTGATTTCCCTATATAGAAAGATATTTTTCAATTTATTCATAGGATGGATTCTTAAGAGATTTAATTCCATTAATTGAATTCCATTAGTCCCAAAAACACAAGACCTTCGTGTTTATAATTCAAAAATCTACAGAAAAAAAAGAAATAATCGGGTTTCACACACCATTTAAGGGATAGCGAATAAGAGAGACTTTCCCGTTTCTATTTTAAATGCATCATTGAAATATGAGACCTAAGTTTTTTTTATGAGTAACTTATTTAAAATATGAATATCACGATACGATGAAAAGCCCATACTACTCTTTTGTATTAAAAACTTTTTTTCTCTATGTTGCCTTCCGTCTTACCTAGATCACAAATAGATTGAAGTCCATCTACGTATTATTTAATATCGATAAAATTTTGGAAAAAAGATGATTTATCGAGACGAATCAAAAATAAGAAAAATCATTATAAGAAAATAAGAAAGAACAATCACATTCTATCTATATCTAATACTAGACTCTTAAACATAAGGTTGTTTAAAAGGGCAATCTTTAGTCTGATATGATATATAATATTATTATATATATGTAATAATATACTATATTATTATATAATACGCATACTCTGGGACGGAAGGATTCGAACCTCCGAATAGCGGGACCAAAACCCGTTGCCTTACCACTTGGCCACGCCCCATTTATATTCAACACTAATAAACACTAATATTGGTAGTGGTTGTTCGTCAATTCCAGTGCAAATATTTATAGAAAAAATTAGATTGTTGCTAGGATTTTGATACATTTATAGATCAAATTAAACTGAATTTATTGATCATTACATATAATTTCATTAAGATAGTGTATGAAAGTAGGATTTCTTCTATTCTCTTTTTATTTGAGAATTGAAAGATTTTTGATTGTATAAGTTCAAATCACAGAAAGGTTTTTGACCTACTTTATGTTATTAATTTTTCCCCTATCCCTTAATATCAATAATATAATAAGGGATTAATAACTCAATCAAATCAAAAGAAATACAATTATCTTCAAGAACAAAACAAAGAAAAAAAAATTGTTATGCTTAATATCTTAAGTTTCATCTGTATCTGTCTTAATTCTTTCCTTTATTCAAGTAGTTTTTTCTTGGCCAAATTGCCCGAGGCCTACGCCTTTTTGAATCCAATAGTAGATGTTATGCCAGTAATCCCTCTATTCTTTTTTCTATTAGCTTTTGTTTGGCAAGCTGCCGTAAGCTTTCGATGATATTTTTAATACTGTCCGAGACAAATTAATGATTTACTCGAAAAAAGAATTCTAACTATTTAGAAGATCAGATAAGTCGTACATACAGTCTGAACCTTTGAGTCCAATATTGAAATTCTTATATAGCTGTGATAAATCTGGATCACTCTCATTTTCTTATTCTTCTTTTTTTCCATTGAAGGACCCTGTTAGAGTCCCCCACAATATATAATTGTGGGTATGAAATCCAATTTTTAGTAATGAACGACTCAATTATTAATTTCTGAAAATTTTTTCCTATTTCTAGAAATAACTTCGCTGCATTTCTTGGTGTCAAAATAGGGTAAAATAGAGAATCTATTCTCTTTTTTTTTTCAAAAAAAAATGATCTTGGAGATTATGTAATGCTTACTCTCAAACTATTTGTTTATACAGTAGTAATATTCTTTGTTTCTCTCTTCATTTTCGGATTCCTATCTAATGACCCGGGACGTAATCCTGGGCGTGAAGAATAAAAAAATAAGAATTTTTTCCTTGATGGATTTTTAAATGTTCTTAAAATTTTATCTATTCCATATCTTTCCTGAACTATAAAAAAATACCAAGTAATCGACATAAACGGAAAGAGAGGGATTCGAACCCTCGGTACAAAAAACTCGTACAACGGATTAGCAATCCGACGCTTTAGTCCACTCAGCCATCTCTCCCCAAATTAAAAAAAAGGATAATTACTATGATACGTTGTATAAAAATATAAAATGAAGGCTTGAAAAAAGCCCTTATTTAGCTCTCTTTATTATCTTTATCTACCTATTATCTTTATCTACCTTATATTATATAGATATATAATTATCTAGATATATAGATGGATATCTATAAAAATTGATAAAAACTTTTATCAGCAATTCCAATTCCATTTAAATAAAATAAGGGCTCAAAAGAAAAGAAGAGATATCTCGAATCCTAATATATAAATAATACCCATATATTAAAGAGTACTAAATTAAAGATTAATAAAAATATAAATTTTTTAAATAAATAAAAATAAAGTACCTCTTTATTTTATTTCGTCCGAAAAGTCCTTTTCCTTTTATTTCCACGGCCTGGCCTGGTCAGTACCTAGCCGGGCTTTTTTTGTTTCAATCAATCGTAGATAAAAGTATTTATTTGATTTGAAAACACAAAATGAGTCTTCTTTTCCTAATCTCATTAGTCCCCCTGACGAAAATACGTCAACGCTCGAATTTTCATGAGTCTTTTCTGATCCGATCTTTTTATTACTTATTACTACGACCAATTTTCGTGTTCGACAAAAGGTCCATTTATATGCAATAATTGCATTGTAGCGGGTATAGTTTAGTGGTAAAAGTGTGATTCGTTCTAGTAACCCCTTAATAGTTAAGGGATCCTTCGGTTTTTTTAATATTCCGATCAAAAACTTTATTTCTTAAAAGGATTTAATCCTTTACCTCTCGATGAAAGATTCGAGGAAAAATATAAATTCTCGTGATTTGTATCCAAAAAGAAGTTCGAAATTGAAAAAATTGGATCATGAAATTACGAAACATAATTTTTATTGAATTGGATCAATACTTCCAATTGAAAGAATAAGGGATCCATGGATAAAGGTGGAATTTTTTCTAATCGTAACTAAATCTTCAATTTTTTATTTGTATAAGGGAGATTGAAGCAAAACAAAATAGCTATTAAACAATGTCTTTAGTTTACTAGAGACGTCGACATCTTTTTTAGCTCGGCGGAAAGGAAACAAAATACTTTTCCTAAGGATTTTTTCAAATAGAAATAGGGAACGAAATAAATAACTGGAAAGATTGTTAGAATCTCCTCTTCCATAGGGATCATCTATAAAGCGGGTCCTTTTGAATGCTTTCAGACGGAAAGGCTAACATAGATGTTATGGGTCGCATTTGTTTTTTTTCCTTTACATCTTCCATAAAGGAGCCGA